ATCGAAATGGAACTTTTGTCGAATAACGAAATTTAACGTAATCAAGAAAAGAAAGGATGATAAAATAATCATGAAAAATGAGAGTATTGAACTATTTTCGGAGGAGATTCAGAAACGGGATTTAAATACCTAAGCACGAAGTTCTATTTTGGGGCAGAGAGTTTTGACGGATACGTTTTAACAAAATAGCTAAAGTTATAATAGACGAGTTGTGCAAGAATCTATAGGTTTTCTTAAAAAAAAAGAAAGGATAATCAATAGGGCATTTTGATTCTATATCGAATAGAAACATGCCTTTTTTTGTTCTTGCTTTAACAAGCATTTTTTTCTATAGTATTAAAGTATTAATGGAGTTATAAAATAAAAAACAGTTATAAAAAAACGAACTCAAAATTTTTCTATCTATGCTATGATCCGTTGAATTAATAAAAGGCCCGGCGAGGTAGTGACCAGGCCAGGCCGTGGGACTAAAAGGCCTTTCGCAAGAAGTCTTTCTGGTTTTATTTATATGTATTGAACTTTTTTTATTGAATCCTTAGTTGAGTTGGACTTTCGGATAAACCTTGTAGTCTATCTTGTATCTATTTATATTTTTTTATTTAACTTATATTTATTCTAGTTATTTCTATATGTATTTATATATTATAAATGCTATATCTCTTTGTATACATAATATGTTTGTATACATATTTTTTCTATATTATGTTTATATATATATTATATATCAGACTTATTATATTATTATATATATAAATTTCTATTTAGATTATAAACGGAATAAATAAAAAATAATAATATAAATAACTTAAAAAATTTGACTTATATTACAGTTTCATTATTCTCTAGAATTTAGAAGAGTCTGGAATATGAAAGAATTTCGAATTGAAATTTTATATATTATATTTTTTGTATATTGAAAACCTAGAAAAAAATATTTTTTAAATGGCACGTTATGTGTAATCTAACTATAGTAATTAGTAATTCTTTTTTGTAATTACTTTTTTCAATAGGGAGAGATGGCTGAGTGGACGAAAGCGTCGGATTGCTAATCCGCTGTACGAGTCATTCGTACCGAGGGTTCGAATCCCTCTCTTTCCGTTTCTGTTGATGATTTACTATTTTTTCTCTTTCTAATTTTTTGAATTCTTTTTATTTTTTTATAAAAAAAATAAGACACTAAAAAAAAGTAAGGAAACTTCTCTTTTATTCTTCACGTCCAGGATTACGTCCTGGGTCATTAGATAGAAATCCGAAAATGAAGAGAGAAACAAAGAATATCACTACTGTGTAAACGAAGAGTTTGAGAGTAAGCATTACACAATCTCCAAGATCTTTTTGTGTAAAAAAGAGAATAGATTCCCCCATATATTCTATAAAAGAAAAATTAATATTCTATAAAAGAAAAATTAATTTGTTAAGTGTTAGGAACCTCTATAATAAACAATCGCTTTCCGACCCACAATTTTTGTGGAAGACCTCACAGGGCCTTTCACGGAAATTTTTGTTAGAACGATAAAGGAAGTGATTCCCATTTTTCGAGACTATTCTATCCAAGACTTTTTCTATTTGAAATTTGAATTGAGAGTTCATACTATAAAACGTATCTGATCTTTTCATTTATTAGGATAACCATATTTGAAATTTTTCTCGAATAAATCGTTTTCTAGGACGATATTTAAAATCTCATCGAAAACTTACAGCAGCTTGCCAAACAAAGGCTAGTAGAAAAAAGAGTAGAGGTATGACTGGCATAAAATCGACGATTGGACTCAAAAATGCATAGGCTTCAGGCAATTTGGCGAATAAAAAACTACTCGAAGAAAGGGTAGAATTAAGACAAATACAGATCAAACTAAAGATATTAAGCATAGCAGACATCTTTTTTATTTAAGATTATTGCATTTTGATTGAGTTATTGATATAAGATAAGCGAAAATTTAAAAAAGCAAAGTCGATAAAAAATCCTTTCGTTTCTTTTTTTTTTGAACTTACTCAATCAAAAACTCTTCCATTCTCAAATAAAAAGAGAATAGAAGAAATCATACTTTCATACATTATCTTAATTAAATTATATGTAATGATCAAGAAATTCAGTTTGTTTAATTCTATACCTATACGTGTGAAAATCGAAATAACAATCGACTGGATTCTATAGAGATTTTGGCTGGAATTGACGAACAATCAATAACAAGATTAGTGTAGAGTAGAAATCTAAGTGGGGCGTGGCCAAGTGGTAAGGCAACGGGTTTTGGTCCCGCTATTCGGAGGTTCGAATCCTTCCGTCCCAGAGCATATGGATTCTATCCAAAAATTTTTTGACCAAGGGACTTTTTGTAAAAAAAAGTGTAGTCTTATATTATATAGAGTATCTAGATAATTTTTTCTTCTTTCGCTTTTTTTATTTTTTATTTAAAGATTCGTTTCTGAATTCTATCTTTTTCACAAACGGAATTGACACACACAGATCTAACTGAATCCAATTGTGATCTAATACAGGCAAGATAGGATAATAGATTGATTCTTTAAATTTCAATGAAAATCCATATGGAAGGAATTTAGTTACTTATGCCGTGTGTCTATTTCTATATAAAAAAATATAAATATAAAAAATAATAGTTATGTTAATATTAATAGAATTATCAAAGATGTATTCATACTAAAAATGCGAAAGCAATTCTATATTCTCTATCCCTTAAAGGAGGCGGCGAAATTCTAAATTTGCCGTATTGTGTATATGTATTCGAAACAAGAGTCTATTTTAGTACTTATTTAATTCAATCAATAGGATTAAAGCTCCGATGCTAACCGTGTTGGGGTAAAATAACAAGGAAGAAAAAATATTGAATTTAGGTCTGTTTTGTTTCGTTTTGTACCTAGACAGTTTATGATTTTGTAAATAAAAAGGGGTTCTTTTTTTTTGGGGGGGGTTATGACCCCCGGTACCTATGGATAATTGGGCGAGGGGGTAGATAAGAGTTAATCAACAAGAAAAGGTGTCAATTTAAATATCTACCCGAATCTCATTTCGAATCGAATTATCAAAACATTAAGTTTCAAACTACATATGTAACTTAATGTTTTGATAATTCGTATTTTGTTCTTTATTTTATAACGAACATAACGAACGAAAAAGTAGAAATCCATGTAATGGTTGAAAGGAAAGGCGATTCATTTAGCCATTTTATTCACCTAAATTGAAAATTTATTGAACCCCAAAAGAAATACGTAACGTATAAAATGAGGAAAGATTCTTACCTTATCTATATAACCTTTGATCTCAGTAAGAAGGGTTTACGATTTTTTTTGTGAAAAAAATCAGATTTGTTTTTACAAGTTATCATTTCGATAGACCTATCGGGTTTATTTAAATCATTAATACTGAGTTCTAGAAAAAGCTGTATTTCTTTTTAATTTTTCTTGTAAATGTAAAAAATATTCCTAATTCAACATCATTTTTGGAATTTTTTTTACACTTATTCATTTACTTAGTTTATCTTATATTTATATATAACTTTATATTTCGAATTTCTCTTTCGAATCCCATAATACTACTATCAATCAATATAAAATAGATATAGAAAATCTAGTAAAAAAAAATTCGATATAATTTTATATTAAATATAAGATAAGAAAAGGGTGAATATCCGTATATTCTTTAATGCCAATAATAGAATATTATATATTGAATCTAGAATATCTATTTAATAGAGAATAAAGTATAGATTTTTATGTACGTACCGCCTAAACCAATGACTATTCATGATTCCATAATTGAATCAATTGCATACCGGTTCAAAATTTGAGGAATGTTATGGTAAAACTTCGTTTGAAACGATGTGGTAGAAAGCAACGCGCGACTTGAAGGACATGATCTGATGTGGATTTTTATATCCACCATTTTATATGGAAAAAGGTGCTCTTGGCTCGACATCCCCTGTTCTGTTAGACTAGTACCCACACTTTTTTTGTGTTGTAGTTAATTTAAACTAGTACATGATGGAGCTCGAGTAGAAAGTCTTGATTCATTTTTTAAGAGCAAGAATCTAGGGTTAGTGTGAATCAATAAATTAGAACAACTTCGTAAGTATATTTGTGACAGATAAATCAAAAGGATCCAACCCCACCAAGTTTCCAATCCAAAAGGAAAATTTGTTGGAATTGATAAATCCTTTTCGATAACAAAGTATATTGTGAAAGAATCAAGCGCAAGTGTTTGTATGATTCTTTTCTTTGATAAACAATCACAAAAGGGGTATGTTGCTGCCATTTTGAAAGGATTAAAGATCAACGAAGTAATGTATAAACCTAATGATTTAAAGCAAAGAGATTCCGAAACAAGGAAAGGCCCTTTTCATTCTCAATTGTATCAACAACTAAATTAGAATGAAGAATTCAAATAGAAGTTACATAAGCCAGACAAAGGGGGGGTTAGAGACCACTCAATAAATATAAATGAAATTTTTCTTTTGAGTTATTTGAGAGTTATTCAACTTGAGTTATGGGTGCAAATGGGTTTTTCCGGAAAGAAGAATAAGAGCAAAAGGGGGCTTAATTCTTAGTCTAATTAATTTGATGGTTTTATGGATCTATTTGCCATTAGAAGTTTATATATTCATAACTTGAAAAAAAAAGAAGAAATCATTTTTCTTGAGCCGTACGAGGAGAAAACTTCTTATACGTTTCTAGGGGGGGTATTGTTCATATAATCTATCCCAATGAGCTGTCTATCGAATTGTTGCAATTGATGTTCGGTCCCGAAGAGAAGGAAGAGATCTTCGGAAAGTTGGTTTTTATGATCCAATAAAGAATAAAACTTATTTAAATGTTCCCGCTATTCTATATTTTCTTGAAAGGGGTGCTCAACCTACTGTAACTGTTTATAATATTTTAAAGAAAGCAGAGGTTTTTAAAGAACTTCGCCCTAATGAAAAAAAATTCACTTAATTAACTGCAACAAGTACAACAACAAAGGGACTTGAGCGATTCATATGTATATAGTTTTATATAACCCTTTCTTTATTATTCACACCTTCTTTTGCTCTAGTCAGACCTATTTGGTATTGTTCCAGTAGGAGGCTGTGTCTCCTCTAATGAATGATCAAAATAAAAATTTGAAGATGTCTAGAAAAAAGATCAAGTGAACAAACGAAGAAAGTTTTATATTGACCAACTCACTAACAGTAGGAGTTGGATCTAGCAATCGAAAATTCTGACATTCCTTTCAATTGGATGGTTTTCTTTGGACCTATACTCAAAAAGAAGGAATTATTTGACGTATAATTATTGAGATTTTGTCTACTTCTTTTGTATTTCGCTCTACATTCTTTCCTTTCTAATCATGTACCTTATTTAGATAGTGCCAATCCAACACAAGTTCTTTATTTATTTTTGTGTTTTTTTTTTAACATACATATTGACAAGAGTGTAGTGAACAAATATAATTCAAGTGTAAATGGATCCATTTTTTTCGATTTTTTTGTCCTACATACAAAAAAACGGGTTTTGGTTTTTACTTTATTCAAAGATTCGTTGAATTTGTTGTGATACAAAACCCAATTTTTTAAAAGGAAATGGATAGATAATTGAAAAAAGAATCTCTCTAAAAAATATAGAGATAGAAAGATAGAGAAATAAAATCTAAAATATATAGAATGTAGTGGATGAAAATATCTAATAAGTGGTCTAGTTTTTTATTTGAAAATTTCTTGTCAGTTGATCTTTTTTTTTTTTTTGCTAATTAAAATTTTTGGTTGTCTTGTCTAATTTCTTTATTTTGATCTCGATTGTATCTATATACTATATGCTCTTTGGGTTGCTAACTCAACGGTAGAGTACTCGGCTTTTAAGTGCGGCTAGATTCTTTTACACATTTGGATGAAGCAAGGGATTCGTCCACACTATCGGTAGAGTTTGTAAGACCACGACTGATCCTGAAAGGAATGAATGGAAAAAAGAGCATGTCGTATCAATGGAGAATTATGAAACAATTTCGTTCTTATTAGATCGGTACAAAACCTTTGGTTGAATTCTTAGAACGAAATGAATTCAAAGTTGGGTCGATTGAATACATGGATCGAGCCCTGTGGCTCTAATTGTAAGGAAAGAAAAAGAAACGAGCTTATGTTCTTAATTGGAACGATTACCCGCCCTAATTAAACGTTAAAAAGAGATTAGTGCCTGATGCGGAGCGGCTTTTCCAGGAGTGGATTACCGATTTTTTAGTGAATCCTAACTATTAGCCATTTTCTTTTCTAATGGAAAATGGAGATGAATGTGTAGAAGAAACAGTATATTGATAAGGATACTTTTTTTCCAAAATCAAAAGAGCGATTGAGTTGAAAAAATAAAGGATTTCTAACCATCTTCTTATCCTATAATTATATAGGAACGAAACCAATTAGATGGAAAAAAGATAGAGAGTCCGTTGATGAGTTTACCTGTTTCCGAGGGATCTATTCTTTTGTACTAGAATACCTTGTTTTGACTGTATCGCACTATGTATCATTTTATAACCCAAGAAACCCTCTACTTTTCTTTTCGTTTCAGGTCGATGGAGGAATTCCAAGGATATTTAGAATTAGCTAGATCTTGGCACGATGATTTTTTATACCCCCTTATCTTTCAGGAATATATTTATGCACTTGTACATGATCAGGATTTAGGTTTAAACGGATCCATTTTGTTGTCAAATAAAAAAAAAAGTTCTGACACAAAATACAGTTTACTAGTTATAAAACGTTTAGTTATTCTAATGTATCAACAGAATTATTTGATTCTTTCTGTTAATGATTCTAACAAAACCGAATTTCTTGTGCCCAAGAAAAATTTTTATTCTCAACAGATCTCAGAGGGATTTGCAACTATTACGGAAATTCCATTTTCTATGCGATTAATATCTTCCCTAGACGGAAAAGAACTAAAAAAAAATCAAAATTTACGATCAATTCATTCAATATTTCCTTTTTTAGAGGACAAATTTTTACGTTTAAATTATGTGTTAGATATATTGATGCCTCACCCTGTCCATCTGGAAATCTTGGTTCAAACTATTCGTTACTGGGTAAAAGATACCTCTTGTTTGCATTTATTACGATTCTTTCTTTATGAGTATTGTAATAGTGTTATTACTCTAAAGAGATCTGTTTCCGATTTTTCAAAAAAAAAGAATCAAAGATTCTTATTGTTCCTATATAATTCCTACGTGTGTGAATGCGAATACATCTTCGTTTTTCTCCGCAATCAATCCTCTCATTTACGATCAACATCTTACGGAGCCTTTCTTGCACGAGTTTATTTCTACCTAAAGTTAGAACATTTTGTAAAAGTATTTACTAAGCATATAGGGGTTATCCTGTGGTTCTTCAAGGACCCTTTTCTGCATTATGTTAGATATCAGGGAAAATGGATTTTGGCTTCAAGGGGGGCATTTTTTCTGATGACTAAATTGAAATATTACTTTGTCAATTTCTGGCAATATAATTTTTCCCTGTGGTTGCAAAT